ATTATTGAAATAAATCTACGCTTGTTGAAGGTGAAGTTTAGAAATCGAACAACTCCTTCTGTCGTGTATCTCCGATTAATGCAGCCTCAGATGCTTCAATTGTCGATTCTAGTATTGAGCGAAAGGTTACACTACCACCTATTAGGTTCTGTATTACAGGTCAATCCTATTCCACTAGTACCAATAGGCGGCATAGGGGAAGAAGCACTACACCTAGAAATCAACAACACGAACACTTTGTTACAAATTATTTACCTTTCTTAATAACAGGATCCGGATTAACAAGAATGGTTGGGACAACAAATATCCATCTCGTTCGTACTTTTGGTACCTGTATAACCATCGAAGACTGTTGAAGTGACTAATTCCGCGAAATTAGGAGGCGTTGAGGACAAATAAATTGTTGGCGTTACCCTTTCTTTCATTTCTATTTAGTAGTATCAATACGTTTAATGTTAAGAAAAGGTACCTTGCAGGAAGGTTGGCTAGAAATTTCTTGTAAAAACATTAGCCCCGCTCAGTTTATAATGAGAATATTTCAATCGTTTTTGATTCCCTCTATTATTTCTCATTATGCACATAAAGGAGGAGGAGCCATATGAGATAAAAATCTCACGTATGGTTCTGGAACGGATATTTTTGGAATCGAATAATGACGACCGTAACGGATGTCCGCGCAATCCGAAGGAAATTATGCAGAAGCTTTACAAAATTATTATGAAGCTATGCGACTAGAAATTGATCCCTATGATCGAAGTTATATACTCTATAACATAGGCCTTATCCACACAAGTAATGGGGAACATACGAAAGCTTTGGAATATAATTTTCGAGCAATAGAACGAAACCCATTTTTACCACAAGCTTTTAATAATATGGCCGTGATCTGTCATTACGTGCGACTATCTCCACTATAGAAAAAGGTAGGAAAGAAAAAGCAAATCAGATAGTAAATACTCGAAACAAAACAAAATGGGCTTTCTACATATGTATCGTACAAAAAACGATTTTTATCAGCTGTAGCAAAGAAAAAAACTTCATAGAAATCGAACTATGAAGACATGTATATGCCTAGTTATTCTATGGATAGTAGTAAAGGATCTAATTGAGAGACAAAGCGCCATAAAGATCAATTAGTAGATTTTGAACTAATTATAGATATAGCTAATTATAGATATAATAAGAACTGCTTACTTATGTCATGATATGATATAAGAGTTAGGAATCGACTTATGTAATAGAGTCAATACACTAAAGGTATTAAGCAGCGGCGTAGAATCTGATCCCAAAGATAGTAAGTCTTTCTTATTTTATGAAGGAAAGTCTTTTTCAAGGATTCTATATAAATTTCTATGTGAAACCGGGATAGTTACCTTTCAGAAAATTATCAGTAGAGATGCCTCTACTTTATACTTCTGAAGGTGGGATAAAAGATAAAACTCATGATCAAAATCAAAATTCAAGTTTGAAACTTATGTACTTAGCCTCTTTTGCTTAACCCAAGAAAAAAATAGGATAGATCCATGAGAAATCACATTTTCGTTAGATATGGTAGATTAAATATGGTAGATTAAAATGAAAATGGGACAGAATTGACCGACGAGCCGTATGAGGTGAAACTCTCAAGTACGGTTCTAAGGGAAGGAATTCATTCACCTATTCCGACCGGGGAGAACAGGCCATTCGACAGGGGGATTCTGAAATTGCGGAGGCTTGGTTCAATCAAGCCACTGAGTATTGGAAACAAGCGATAGCGCTTACTCCAGGTAATTATATTGAGGCGCATAATTGGTTGAAGATCACGAGGCGTTTCGAATAAAAGAACGCTTATGACCTCATCAGTCAAATAGATCATTCTTTTGATTATATCCCTTCTAAGATCATTACATTTCGTCTGGCATTTCGTAAAACTAAACGATACACGGATAGAGTACAGATAGAGTACAGAATATATATCTATTTTTTAGTTAATATTTTTTTAATATAAAATTTTATTTAATATAAAATAAAATTAAAATAGAGTTTAATATTTAATTTTAATATAGAGATAGAGTAATATAGAGACCTTTGGATGACAAAATATAGACCAGGGTGGGATGTCCCTTAATAATTACCGCTCGCGTAATTTTGAATAAAGTAATAACACTAGATTGCACAAAAAAGAGTTTTTGCGTCAATCCGAAAAGGCTTTATATATAATATTAAAAAGGTCCGTTAGGCGCCGCCGAGCTATGTCATAATAGATTCGAACACTTGCCGTGAATCTACTTCCAGATCATAATTGTTCTAGTGAATAACTAAATAAAATAAATAGATAAGAAGGGAAATAAACGAATTATAAATATCGCTCAGAGATTTACTAATTACTTGATTACTTAAATGTTGGCAAGTCTCTTTATTATGGTGTTGTCCGAAAAGAGGAGGACTCAATGATTATTCGTTCGCCGGAACCAGAAGTTAAAATTTTGGTAGATAGGGATCCCATCAAAACTTCTTTCGA